TATTAGTTTAATTATTTATAGGGGATTTTGTATAAAAATGTTTTTTCAGATCTATGGACATGTCTGTCTAAGGAAGGCGAATCCCTAAAGTAAGGGGATACGGGCCTCACAAGTATTTAGAATTATGGGATTTATTATATTGATTAAGTCTTTAGTTGTTAAATTATTATTGTTCTTGTTTTTGGGGTTTGGCAAGATGTTATCAATAATATTTTAATATGGGCTTAATGGGGGGTAAGGGGGGTTTGCAATTAAAAAATTCGTGCTCGTGCTCGTGCTCGTGCTCGTGCTCGTGCTCGTGCTCGTGCTCGTGCTCGTGCTCGTGCTCGTGCTCGTGCTCGTGCTCGTGCTCGTGCTCGTGCTCGTGCTCGTGCTCGTGCTCGTGCTTCGTGCTCGTGCTCGTGCTCGTGCTCGTGCTCGTGCTCGTGCTCGTGCTCGTGCTCGTGCTCGTGCTCGTGCTCGTGCTCGTGCTCGTGCTCGTGCTCGTGCTCGTGCTCGTGCTCGTGCTCGTGCTCGTATGTCCTAAAATCATTAACTTCACATCACCTGCTTGTTGAGGTGGTGGGTGAACCACTGGATCATGTACTTTAACCCTTTTCAATTCCTTAGATCATTGATACATTTATGTCCTACGCTTCATTAATCTTAAAGTACCGCTTCCTCATTATGAGGGCTAATGAGGTACATGCTAAGTCCGTCTAGACTTTATGGTCTGGGTCGGGGCCTTTGACGGCCAATGTTGGATCGAGGCATCCCCGAAAATTAAAAAATACCAAGGGCATGGCAACACAGTTATGCCGCGGCATGGGCTGATTAGTCATGAATCCATCGTGATGTCTTATTTAAGGGGAACGAGTGGGCGATCTTAGTGTTATGTGCCTGGAGTAAGAACCAGATGTCGTTTACGACCCATTCTATGAAACTCTACGTTTTATGGGCCCGGGGCGAGAAGAGTGATACGTATTGGGCGGGTTGTTGGTTTCACGGAGGTAGGTAGTTTGTGAGAGTAATTGGGGTTGGGGATAGTCGTGTTGATTGGAGTTTGAGTAGATTTAATGGTGTATGTACTGTAACGCATTATATGTCTATGTAATATAAATACTATTATGTACTTGCTTGATATTCATGTGGTTTATAATTTAATGTACGATTATACATGTGATGTATTATGCCATATTAATATTTTTTATTACCTGCTTAATATTCATGGGGAATGTAATTTTATGTACGATTATACATATAATGTATGATGTCATATTAATATTTTTTATTACCTGCTTAATATTCATGGGGAATGTAATTTTATGCAAAATAATGCATAGACAGTTAGTGTGTTCTTATTTTGCATATTTAAAATTCAAGAGGTAGTTTAATTAGAATATCAGCTTTGGGTGTTGATGGTGGGGCTTGGGCTTCTCTCTTGAGTCTTTGGGGGAATGTTTTTTCCCCTTCTCTGGTTTACAAGACCAGTATAATTAATATACTACATAGACTAATTCTTCATTTTAGTAAATGATTTTCTATTAGGCTTACCAATGGTATTAATACAATGATAATTAAGAAGTATAGTACGGATGTTAATTGACCGATAATGACATATGGGTGTTCAACTGGTTGTCCTCCAATTCATGTAAGGGTAACAAGAACAGCTGCTAGTAGTCAGAATAGACACTGGCTAAAGGGACGGAAAGTTATACTTCGTTGTTTTGAGGTGTGAAGAAGGGGAATGATAGCTAAAATGAGGATGGAGAGTACTAGTGCTAGGACTCCGCCTAATTTGTTGGGAATTGACCGTAGGATTGCGTATGCAAATAGGAAGTATCATTCTGGTTTAATGTGGGGTGGGGTGCTTAGAGGATTGGCTGGTGTATAATTGTCAGGGTCTCCTAGTATATCAGGAGAGAATAATACTAAGGCTAATAGGGCTATAATTATTACAAGCAAACCTAAAACATCTTTAATTGTATAATAAGGGTGAAAGGGAATTATGTCTATGTTAGATGGAATGCCTGTTGGGTTATTAGATCCAGTCTCATGTAGGAAGAGGAGGTGTACCATTGCTATAGCTGCGATAATGAATGGAAGTAGGAAGTGGAAGGCGAAGAATCGGGTTAGGGTTGCTTTATCTACGGAAAAACCTCCTCAGATTCATTCTACAAGGTTAGTTCCAATATATGGGATTGCAGATAATAGATTGGTAATTACTGTTGCTCCTCAGAATGATATTTGGCCTCATGGGAGTACATAGCCTATAAAGGCTGTTGCTATAACGGCAAATAATAAAATAATTCCTACGTTTCAAGTCTCTTTATAGGTATATGATCCATAATAGAGGCCTCGTCCTACATGTAGATATAGACAAATGAAGAATATGGAGGCTCCATTGGCGTGGAGATAGCGTAGGACTCATCCATAGTTTACGTCTCGGCAAATATGGGTAACGGAATTGAAAGCTGTGGCAGTGTCTGATGTGTAGTGTATAGCTAGGAATAGTCCTGTTAAGATTTGTAGTATTAAACAGATTCCTAAGAGGGACCCAAAGTTTCATCATGATGAAATGTTTGAGGGAGCGGGCAGATCAATAAATGAGCTGTTAATAATTTTTATTAAGGGGTGAGATTTTCGAATGTTAGTCATTAGTTGTTCTTATAGTTGAAATACAACGGTGATTTTTCGTGTCACTAGTCGTGGGTTATATCCATGTAAGAATAATGTTTATTTATACTGTATTTATTTTGAGTGTTATTTTTGTTGTTGGTTTTGTTGGGTTTTCTTCAAAGCCATCTCCCATTTATGGTGGTGTAGGATTAATTTTAAGTGGTGGGGTGGGTTGTGGAATTGTTGTAAGTTTTGGGGGTTCTTTTTTAGGTTTAATAGTATTTTTAATTTATTTAGGGGGTATATTGGTGGTTTTTGGGTATACCACGGCTATGGCTACGGAGCAGTATCCTGAGGTATGAGTTTCTAATATGGTTGTGTTGGGGTCATTTATTGTTGGATTAATTATAGAATTTATATTAGTTATATATGTGTTGATTGGTGAAGATTTAGAATTGGTTTATGAGTTTAGTGAAGTTGGAGATTGGGCTATTTATGATACGGGGGGTTCGGGGTTTTTTAGTGAGGAGGCTGTGGGTGTTGCTGCGTTATATAGTTACGGTAATTGATTAGTAGTTGTTACTGGTTGATCTTTGCTTATTGGAGTAGTAATTATTTTAGAAATTACCCGAGGAGGTTAAAGACAATTGTGGCGGTTGCTATAGTAATTAGGAATGAGAGGAAATAGAATTTGATTAAACCCTTTTGAGTGGAGATTGTGGTTGCAGAGTTTTGTTGAAATTTTGAAATTAATTTAGGTAGTGTTGTTTCTAATCAAATTAAATCTATTAGCATGGTGGCTGATTTCTGGCTAATATAAAGGTTTATTATAGGATTGATACGGTGTATAATAGAGGGAAAGTATCCGAGCAATGTTGAGAATTTAAATATTGGGGATGGATGTTTAAATTTTAATTTTTGGGTTGCGTATCCTAGTTCTAGGGCTAAAGTAAATCCTATTAAAGTGACCAATAGGGCAGTAAGTTTTAGGTATGGAGGTATGGTTATTTGAGGTACTGTTGATGGAGTTAAGTTATTAGAAATAATAAATCCGGCAAAAATACTGCCAATTAGTAGGCGGGTAATAGAGTTGATTAATAATGGGTTATTTTCATTGACTAGGACTAAGGAGGGGAATCGTGGTTTTCCAAGTAGTGCAAAGAAAATAATACGGGTGCTGTATACGGCTGTTAGTGAGGTGGCAATTAGGGTAATTAACAGGGCTCAGGCGTTTGTATAAGACGTGTTGGCGGTCTCAATAATTAGATCTTTTGAGTAGAATCCTGTAAGGAAAGGTATTCCTGTAAGTGCGAGGCTTCCAATAATTAGGGCAGTAGTTGTGAAGGGTATTGGTTTAAACAGGCCGCCTATTTTTCGAATGTCTTGTTCGTCGTTTAGGCTGTGAATAATAGACCCGGAACATAAGAATAACATAGCTTTAAAGAATGCGTGGGTACAGATGTGTAGAAATGCTAGGTGGGGCTGATTAATTCCAATTGTAACTATTATAAGGCCCAGTTGGCTTGAGGTAGAGAAAGCTACAATTTTTTTGATATCATTTTGGGTTAAGGCACAGATGGCTGTAAAAAGGGTTGTAATAGCCCCTAGGCATAACGCTAGTGTTTGGGCAGTTTTGTTATTTTCTATTATTGGATAGAATCGGATAAGTAGGAAGATACCTGCGACTACTATTGTACTGGAGTGTAGTAGGGCCGATACTGGTGTGGGTCCTTCTATGGCAGAAGGGAGTCATGGATGTAGGCCGAATTGAGCTGATTTACCTGTTGCAGCTAGCAGGAGGCCTATTAATGGTAGTGTGTTATTTTCTAAGTTTAGAGTGAAGATCTGTTGAATTTCCCATGAATTTGAGTTTGTTATAAATCATGCTATGGTTAGGATAAAACCTACATCTCCGATTCGGTTATATAGAATTGCTTGTAGTGCGGCCGTGTTGGCATCTGCTCGGCCGTATCACCAGCCAATGAGTAGAAATGATATGATTCCTACCCCTTCTCACCCAATAAATAATTGAAAGATATTGTTGGCGGTAACTAAGATTAATATTGTAATTAGAAATATAAGTAGATATTTAAAGAATCGGTTAATGTTTGGGTCTGAGTGCATATATCATATTGAAAATTCCATAATAGATCAAGTAATAAATAGGGCAATTGGTACGAATATTATAGAGAAAAAGTCTAATTTAAAACTAAGGGATAGTTTTATTGTTTGAATTGTTATTCAATGTCAGTTTGAGATTACTATTTCTTCTCCAGATTGGATAAATATAATAGTTGGGGGAATACTTATTATGAAGGAATATGAGATTATTATTTTGACATACTCAGGATAGTGATTATAGTTTGAATGTTTTTTGGGATTATTTATTAGGGGTAAAATTAGAATAACTAGGGAAAGTAATATTATAGTAGAAAATAAGTTTATAACTTTTATTTGGAGTTGCACCAATTTTTTGGTTCCTAAGACCAACGGATAACTTCCATCCTTTAAAAGTTTGAAAAAGCCGTGTTTTTAAACACGGAGGCATGAGTTAGCAGTTCTTGCATTCTTTCTCGGTAAATAAGAAATTGCATTTTCTATTGTTAGATTCACAATCTAAAGTTTTTGTTAAACTATATTTACAGTATGAGGTTCCTAAAATAATCTGTGGGTTTATAGATAGAAGTAATAGTGGTGTTAGGTGAAGTGTTATGAGGGTATTTTCTCGGGTGAAAGAGGGTTTAATGTTATGAATATGATGGGTGTATTTTCCTCGTTGGGTTGTAATTAATATATATAGTGTATATAGGGCGGTAATAGTGATGTTAATTCCTAGAAGAATAATAGATAGGTTGGATCATGAAAATATGGCCATTGTTACAAATAATTCCCCAATTAAATTAATGGATGGTGGGAGGGCTAGGTTTGTTAGGCTTGCTAATAATCATCATGCTGCTATTAGGGGAAGAATTGTTTGTAATCCTCGGGCTAAGATTATGGTTCGACTATGGGTTCGTTCATAGTTGGAGTTTGCTAAACAAAATAATATTGAGGACGTTAGGCCATGTGCAATTATTAGTGCTGTTGCTCCTATGAAGCTTCAGGGGCTTTGGATTAGAATTGCTATAATAACAAGTGCTATGTGGCTTACAGAGGAGTAGGCAATAAGTGACTTCAAGTCTGTTTGGCGTAGGCAAATAGAGCTGGTTATAATTATGCCTCATAAAGATAGCATCAGGAACGGATAAGCCATAAAGTTGGTAGTAGGATCTAGTATGAGAGTAATTCGTAATATACCATATCCTCCTAGTTTAAGTAAAATGGCTGCTAGTACTATGGACCCTGCGATTGGGGCTTCAACGTGGGCTTTAGGTAATCATAGGTGTAGGCCATATAAAGGTATTTTTACTATAAATGCTATTATATATGCTAATCATAGGGCTGAATCACTTCACACATGTGGTGAAAATTTAATCCAATACTGTATTAATAATAGGTTTAGTGAGCCTATTGTGGTTTGAGTATAAATTAGTGCGACTAGTAGGGGTAATGATCCGGCTAGTGTATAAAAAAGAAAATAGATCCCTGCATTTAGTCGTTCTGTTTGTCCCCCTCATCGGGTAATCATGATAAGGGTTGGTACTAGTGTGGCTTCAAATAGAATATAAAATATAATTAGTTCAGTGGCGGAAAATGTTATGATTAGAAAGATTTGTAGGAGAATTATTATGGTAATATAAATTTTCTTTTGTGTAACTGATTCTTTAGATAAGTGATATTGACTGGCAATAATTATGAGTGGAAGAAGTCAGGTAGTTAATATTAGTAACGGGGTTGATAATGAGTCAGAGAAAAATAGTATAGATATATTTAGGCTGTTGTCACAGGGTTGATTTATTAGGGGTAAGCATGTTATGCTAATTATTAGGCTATAAATTGTAGAATTAATTCATATTATGTTATTTTTTGATAGTCATGTGAGTGGGATTAGCATAATTGTGGGAATAATAATTTTTAGCATTGGAGTAAGTTTAGGTTTTGTACATGATCAATTCCATATGTGTTAGATACTGCTACTAGTAGAGAAAGGCCAATAGCAGCTTCACAAGCTGCGAATACCAGTAAAATGATCGGTATTATGCTAGCTAGAGTTGTATGGGTAATAAGAATGGTTACAGTGGTTAATACAAATAGGGAGAGTATTAGTCCTTCTAGGCATAGGAGGGAGGATATTAGGTGTGATCGGTATATAAGTAAGCCTAGAAGGGATGTAATAAATGCCAGTATAATATTTACATGGGTTAGGGACATCTTGATAATTATGAAATATAATCATAATCTAATGAGTCGAAATCATTTATTTTTTTTAAACTAATTATCATATTCGGATCATTCTAGTCCTTTTTGTAATCATTCATAGGCTAGGCTAATAATTAGTAGTGAAATTAAGGCTAGGGATATGAGTAATATAATTGTCAATTTATTAGTTTGGGAGGCTCATGGTAGGGGTAACAGGAGTGCGATTTCTAGGTCAAATAATAGAAAAGTAATAGCGACTAGGAAAAATTTTATTGAAAAAGGAAGGCGGGCTGACCCTATAGGGTCGAAGCCACATTCATATGGACTTGATTTTTCAGCGTATACATTTATTTGAGGGAGTCAGAATGCAATTACTACTAATAGAGATGCTAATAGGGCATTAATGATTAGTGTTAATATGAAGTTTATTACTTTCTCCTGGGTTTAACCAGGTCTAGTTGATTGGAAGTCAGCTGTACTAATTAATACTAAGAAAATAAGAGCCTCATCAATAAATAGAAACATATAGGAATAATCATACAACATCTACAAAATGTCAATATCAGGCTGCTGCTTCAAATCCAAAATGGTGGTTAGATGTAAAATGAAAATTTATTTGGCGTAGGAAGCATACGATTAAGAATGTAGAGCCGATAATTACATGGAGTCCGTGGAAACCTGTGGCCATGAAGAAGGTGGATCCATATACTCCGTCTGAAATGGTAAATGGTGTTTCGTAATATTCGGAGGCTTGTAATAATGTGAAATAGAGCCCTAAGAAGATAGTAATAAATAATGCTTGTATTATATGTTTTCGATTACCTTCCATGAGGCTATGATGGGCTCATGTGATTGATACTCCTGAGGCAAGTAGTACAGATGTATTAAGAAGAGGTACTTCTATTGGGTTTAGGGGAATAATGCCTGCTGGGGGTCAATAGCCTCCTAATTCTGGAGTAGGGGCAAGGCTTGAATGGTAAAAGGCTCAGAAAAAGCCCGAAAAGAAAAATACTTCTGACACAATGAATAGGATCATTCCATAACGGAGTCCTTTTTGTACAATTGGTGTATGATGTCCTTGAAATGTACCCTCTCGGACAATATCCCGTCATCATTGATATATAGTTAGTGTGTTAGTAATCAGTCCGATTGATAGTAGGAGTACTGAGTTAAAGTGAAATCATATTACTAGTCCAGAAGTTAAAAGTAGGGCAGATAGGGCTCCTGTTAGAGGTCAAGGGCTTGGGTTAACCATATGATATGCATGTGTTTGGTGGGTCATTAGGTATTATCATGTAAGTAAAGGCTTACTAATAGAGTGAAGACATATGCTTGAATCAGGGCAACGGCAAATTCTAGTATTGTTAATAATACGAGAATAATAAATGTAATAAAGGCTGTAGTTATGCTAATATCTATTAGGGCAAGGGTAGCGCTTCCGATTAGGTGAATTAGTAAGTGCCCTGCGGTAATGTTCGCTGTAAGCCGTACGGCTAGTGCTATAGGTTGAATAAATAAACTAATTGTCTCGATAATTACTAGCATGGGAATCAGGGGTAAGGGTGTTCCTTGGGGTAAGAAGTGTGCTAGAGATGCTTTTGTTTTGTGGCGGAAACCTAAAATTACAGTGCCAGCTCAGAGAGGAATAGCCATTCCAATATTCATTGATAGTTGTGTTGTTGGGGTGAATGAATGGGGTAACAGACCTAATAGATTTGTTGATCCAATGAATATGATTAGTGACATTAATATTAGGGCTCAAGTCTGACCCTTTTTGCTGTGAATAGCCATTATTTGTTTTGTGATTAATCGAAGGAGTCATTGTTGCATGGCGATTAAACGGTTATTGACTAAGCGTTTTGTTGATGGAAATAGAATACTGGGGAATATTACAATAAGAATAACAATAGGCAATCCTATTATCGTAGGGGTAATGAAAGAGGCAAATAGATTTTCGTTCATTTAGTTTCTCAAGGGGTTGTATGTGTTTGTGATTTAGTTAGTGTGGGTTCTGGGTCCAAATAATAGTAATGATTAGAGATTTTTAGTTGAAATACAATAAATAATGTTATAATTACTGATATAATTGTAATGGCTCAGGTTGATGTGTTTAACTGTGGCATATCATTAAGGGAAGATTTAAGCTTCCAATCTCTAACTTAAAAGGTTAGTGCTATTTAGCTTCTTAACGAAATTATAATATTGATGAAGATCATTTTTCGAAGTGTTTTAATGGTACTATCTCAAGGACGATAGGTATAAAACTATGATTGGAACCACAAATTTCAGAGCACTGTCCATAATATAGGCCTGGTCGTGTGGATAGAAGCGTTGTTTGATTTAGGCGTCCTGGGATGGCATCAGTTTTTAAACCTAAAGAGGGGACGGCTCAGGAGTGTAAGACATCTTCGGATGAAATTAATATTCGGATTGTTAATTCAGCAGGAAGGACTACCCGATTGTCGACTTCAAGTAGGCGAAGTTGACCAGGGCTTAATTCGTGAGTGGGAATTATGTAGGAATCAAATATAAGGTCCTCGTAGTCAGTATATTCATAACTTCAATATCATTGGTGACCCAAGGTTTTGATCGTTACCAATGGATTATTAATTTCATCTATCATATAAAGGATTCGTAGGGAAGGTAGAGCAATTATAATTAGAATAATAGCAGGCAGGATTGTTCAGATTGTTTCTACTTCTTGTGCATCTATAGTACTTGTGTGTGTTAAACTGGTTGTTAATATGAGTGAAATAATGTATAGTACTAGAGAGCTAATTAAAAATACAATTATTAAGGCGTGGTCATGGAAGCTTAATAACTCTTCTATAATAGGTGATGTTGCATCTTGGAAACCTAATTGGAAAGGATATGCCATAAAGATATATAGGGTTTTCACCTATAATTTAACTTCGACAAAGTTATGTAAATTTTACTAATATCTTATTAATTGAGAGAGTCATAGTGGCTATGGTATTGGCTTGAAACCAATTACTGGGGGTTCGAAACCTTCCTCTCTTAAACTTATTTATTTATGATTTACATAGGTAGGTTCTTCGAATGTATGATATGGAGGAGGACATCCGTGAAGTCATTCAAGGTTTGTTGAGGGTAATTCGACGACCAATACTTCTCGTTTTGATGCGAATGCTTCTCATACTATGAAAACTATTAGTACTACAGCTGTTAACGAGATGAATGAGCCCATAGAGGAAACAGTATTTCAAGTAGTATAGGCATCAGGATAATCTGAGTAGCGTCGTGGTATTCCAGATAAACCTAGGAAATGTTGGGGGAAAAAAGTTATATTAACTCCTACAAATATGATTAGGAAGTGGATTTTTGCTCAGGTATTACTTATTGTATATCCTGTAAATAAGGGAAATCAGTGAATGAAGCCTCCTATAATAGCGAATACTGCCCCCATTGATAATACGTAGTGGAAATGTGCTACCACATAATATGTATCGTGGAGTACGATATCAAGAGAGGAGTTGGCAAGTACAATACCTGTCAGTCCTCCTACTGTGAATAGGAAAATAAAGCCTAGGGCCCATAGTATTGCGGGAGATCATTTAATATTCCCTCCATGAAGAGTAGCTAATCAGCTGAAAACTTTTACTCCAGTGGGGATGGCAATAATTATAGTAGCTGAGGTAAAATAAGCTCGGGTGTCTACATCTATACCTACTGTAAATATATGATGGGCTCATACAATAAATCCTAGGAAGCCAATTGATATTATAGCCCACACTATTCCTATATAACCAAAGGGTTCTTTTTTACCTGAGTAGTACGTGACGATGTGTGAGATAATGCCAAAACCAGGAAGAATTAGAATATAGACTTCTGGGTGACCAAAAAATCAAAATAAGTGTTGATACAAGATAGGGTCCCCTCCTCCGGCAGGATCAAAGAAGGTTGTGTTTAAATTTCGATCAGTTAATAGCATTGTAATTCCGGCAGCTAGGACTGGAAGTGATAATAAAAGAAGGACAGCTGTAATTAATACGGATCAAACGAATAGTGGTGTTTGATACTGGGATAGGGCAGGGGGTTTTATATTAATAATAGTAGTAATAAAATTAATAGCTCCTAAAATAGATGATACACCTGCTAAGTGTAGTGAAAAAATAGTGAGGTCAACAGAAGCCCCCGCGTGAGCAAGATTTCCTGCTAAGGGAGGATAAACTGTTCAGCCTGTTCCTGCCCCAGCTTCCACCATAGAAGAAGCCAATAGTAATAAGAAGGAAGGGGGTAGGAGTCAGAAGCTTATATTATTTATACGGGGAAAAGCTATATCTGGAGCTCCAATTATAAGAGGAACTAATCAGTTTCCAAACCCCCCAATTATAATAGGTATAACTATAAAGAAAATTATTACGAAGGCATGTGCTGTAACAATTACATTATAAATCTGGTCATCTCCTAATAAGGCCCCTGGCTGACCTAATTCAGCACGAATTAAAAGGCTTAATGCAGTGCCTACTATTCCGGCTCAAGCACCGAACAAGAGATATAGGGTGCCAATATCTTTATGGTTAGTTGAAAATAATCATCGATTAATGAACATAGGTAAAATGGCCGAGTAGGTATTAGACTGTAAATCTAAAGACAGAGGTGTAAACCCTCTTTTTACCAAGCTCTGTGGTGTAGTTACACATTGAATTGCAAATTCAAAGAAGCAGCTTCAATCCTGCCGGGGCTTCTCCCGCCTTTTTTTTTTCGCGGCGGGAGAAGTAGATTGAAGCCAGTTGCTTAGGGTATTTAGCTGTTAACTAATATTTTATGGGTTAGAGTCCCATCAATCTAGTAAGGGCTTAGCTTAATTAAAGTAATTGATTTGCGTTCATTAGATGTAAGATAAAGTCTTGCAGTCCTTATCAGCAGGAGTTAGATAACTAACATCTTCTTGGGGCTTTGAAGGCTCCTGGTCTAAATAACCTAAACTCCTAGTCCAGAATTAATATTATTGGGGATATTGGAAGAATGAGGGTTGAAATAGTGATTAGGATGGGTAGGCATTTTATTTGTTTTGGATTTTTAAATTGTCAATTAATTTTTAAGTTGTTTGTTGTTGGAAATATTGTAAGTGAAGTAACATATGTAATACGTGTATAAAAATATAAGTTTAGTAGGGCTAGTAGGGCTATAATTGTTGGTATTAGGATATTATTATTTTTTGTTATTTCTTGAATGATCAGTCATTTGGGTAGGAATCCTGTTAGTGGCGGTAAGCCTCCTAGAGATATTATTGTAATTAGGATCATTATTGTGATAAGGGGTAGTTTATTTCATGTGTGGGATAGTGATGTTGTTGTAGTTGCTGAGCTTGTTATTAGTAACATGAAAGTTGTGATTGTTATTGCAATATAGATGTAGAGATTAAGTAATGTTATGGTTGGATTATATATTAGGATGGAAATTATTCATCCTATATGGGCGATAGATGAATAGGCTATGATTTTGCGTAATTGGGTTTGATTTAGTCCTCCTCATCCACCAATTGCGATTGATAATAAGGATATAATTATAAGGAGCGTTGAGTTTATTAGGGGTATAATTATATATAATACTGATAGGGGTGCTAGCTTTTGTCATGTTAATAAGATTATCCCTGATGATAAGGGGATACCTTGAGTTACTTCTGGTACTCAAAAATGAAATGGTGATAATCCTAGTTTTATTGTTAGGGCTATTGTCATTATGGTAGATGCAACAGGGTTAATCAATTTTATGATGGATCAGTGACCTGAGTATAATAGATTAATTACTGCGGCTATTATGAGTAGTATTGAGGCCGTTGCTTGTGTAAGGAAATATTTTGTTGCAGCTTCTGTAGACCGTGGATTGTGTTGTTTTGTTAGTAGGGGAATAATAGCTAGTATGTTTATTTCAAATCCTACTCAGACTATAAACCAGTGTGAGCTTATTATAACTAATAAGGTTCCTGAGACTATTGTTATTATAATTAAGGAGAAGATTAGGGGATTAATTAGTACGGGAAGGATAAAAACCAACATTTTCGGGGTATGGGCCCGATAGCTTATTTAGCTGACCTTACTTAGAATCTGGTGTAGTATAGGTAGCACGAAGATTTTTGAATTCTTAGGGGCAGGTTCAATTCCTGTAATTCTAGAAATAAGGGGATTTGGCCCCTATGATTTACTCTATCAAAGTAACTCTTTTATCAGACATATTTCTTATGTTTGGGGTGGGATGCTTGCTATAATAATTGGTAGGGTTACGTGTCACATGCATATTACCAGGGTTAGTGGTAAGAAATTTTTTCATAGTAAATGTATTAATTGGTCATATCGGAATCGTGGATAGGATGCTCGAATTCATAGGAAGAATATTGTAAGTAAAAGGGCTTTAATTATAAAATTGGCAGTATATATTTCAGGGAATATTGGATTGTCGTATGCACCTAGGAATAAAATGGTTGTGAGGGCATTTATTATAATAATGTTGGCATATTCTGCTAAGAAAAAAAGAGCAAAGGGGCCTCCGGCATATTCTACGTTAAATCCTGAGACTAGTTCTGATTCTCCTTCTGTTAGGTCGAAGGGGGCTCGGTTAGTCTCGGCTAGAGTTGAGATAAATCATATTATAGCTAAAGGTCATGAGGGGATAATTAATCAAATATATTTTTGGGTCGTGATTAGTGTGGATAATGTAAAGGAGCCATTTATAAGTAGAATTGATAAAATAATAATAGCTAGGGTAACTTCATAGGAGATGGTCTGGGCTACTGCTCGTAAGGCACCGATTAGTGCATATTTAGAATTTGAGGCTCACCCTGATCATAGAATGGCATATACTGCTAGGCTGGATAGGGCTAGCATAAATAAAATGCTTAGGTTTATATTGATTAGTGGGTGTGGTATGGGTAGTGGGATTCATATTATTAGGGCTAGAGTTAGTGCTAGGGTAGGTGCAATAATAAAAAGAGTAAGGGAGGATGTTAATGGTTGTATGGGTTCTTTAGTGAATAGTTTTACTGCGTCAGCGATTGGTTGAAGTAATCCATAAGGGCCTACAATATTAGGACCCTTTCGGAGCTGTATATAGCCTAATACTTTGCGTTCTAATAGTGTCAGGAATGCTACGGCCAAAAGGACTGGGACAATTGTAGTTAATAAATTTACTAGATACATAAAGTTGTTAAAGAGAGGAATTGAACCTCCGATACTAAAAGCTTAAGTTTTATGCAATTACCGGCCTCTGCCACTTTAACTTAATCCTGCTTTAGGATAAATGTTTATACATTTGAGATTAAGATTAATTCATCTGTTATTATTAGGGCGCTTATTTTAAGTAGGCCCCGTCTCTCTTGTCCTTTCGTACTAGGAGGGACTTGAAATAGATAGAAACCGACCTGGATTACTCCGGTCTGAACTCAGATCACGTAGGACTTTAATCGTTGAACAAACGAACACATTAATAGCTGCTGCACCATTGGGATGTCCTGATCCAACATCGAGGTCGTAAACCCTAATTGTCGATATGGACTCTTAAATAGGATTGCGCTGTTATCCCTAGGGTAACTTGTTTCGTTGATCGCGGTGGCGGATCAATGTTTATTGAGATAATTTTGACTTGTAGGTCTTGATAAATTTTCTCGGGAGTTTATTTTTATTCCGAGGTCACCCCAACCTAAATTGCTAACTTAATAAAAGAAATTTTATCTCTTTTAGAGTTATATTAAATATTAATAAGCTAGTTAATTAAAGCTCCATAGGGTCTTCTCGTCTTATTATATAATTCCCGCCTCTTCACGGGAATGTCAATTTCACTGATTGAAAGCAAGAGACAGTAAAACCCTCGTGGGGCCATTCATACAAGTCCTTATTTAGAGAACAAGTGATTATGCTACCTTTGCACGGTCAGGATACCGCGGCCGTTAAACTAAAGTCACCGGGCAGGCAGTGCCTCTAATACTTTTTATGCTAGAGGTGATGTTTTTGGTAAACAGGCGGGGCTTATATTTGCCGAGTTCCTTTTGCTTTTTTAAATCTTTCCTTTATTGCACTCCTGTGTTGGGCTAACAATTGGTATTAGTATTTAGTTGGTGAGTTTTTTTGTTTTGGTAACTATCAGTGATATATTCGTTCTGATATACACATGTGCTAGGAGAAATATTTCTTGTTACTCATATCAACATTGTTGCCTCTATTTATAAATAGAGTAGTCCGGTTTTATATTAGGAGTATTAATTCATAGTAATTGGGATTAGTTTTTTTCTTGCTGTTGAGCTTGAACGCTATCTTATTTGGTGGCTGCTTTTAGGCCAACTATTGTGGTTTAGTTTATTTTACTCTCTAATAAGGGTTGTATCCCCTATCTAAAAGGCTGTACCCTTTTAGATTATTTCTTAAATTTACATTTTAATTTACTAGTTTTTTGGGTAATTTTAAGTTAGAACTAAAATTCTGTTCCGGACAACCAGCTATCACCAGGCTCGATAGGTTTGTCGCCACTACCTAATAGTCGTCTCACTATTTTGCCACATAGATGAGTTCGCTCATATTAAGCTGCTATTAGGTAGCTCGTCTGGTTTCGGGGTAATTAACTTTAATTCTTTTTGCTAATCTTTTTCTAGTTGAATCATTATGCAAAAGGTACAAGATTTAATCTTTGCTGTTTTTTACTTATAATTTTCTTTCACTTTTCCCTTACGGTACTTTCTCTATAGCGTCTAATATTATTTCTATCACATATACTTTAATTATTTAAAATGTTTTGTTTAATGTTATTAAGATAGTTGAGGGGTTGTATTTAGAGCTATTTTTAGTTTCAAAGTGGTCATTTTATGTGAAATCTTCTAGGTGTAAACTAGGTGCTTTATGTTTAAGCTACACTTTGCGTTTTCCAAGTGCACTTTCCAGTACACTTACCTTGTTACGACTTATCTCCTCTCATAATTCAATATTTTTGGGTTTATATAATTAATAATATTTTTATTTGAGGAGGGTGACGGGCGGTGTGTGCGTGCCTCATGGCCTTATTCAATTAAGCACTCTATTCTTAATTTACTGCTAAATCCACCTTTAACTCCTGATTTCACGTGAGTTTTCGTAAGATATCGTTCCCCAGTTTGGGGAATGTAGCCCATTTCATTCCAATCTATTGGCTACACCTTGACCTAACGTTTTTATGTTGATACTTGTGCTTACTATTCTTCCTTTTTAGGGTTTGCTGAAGATGGCGGTATATAGGCTGATTTGGCAAAGATTGGTGAGGTAAATCGGGGTTTATCGATTACAGAACAGGCTCCTCTAGAAGGATATAAGGCACCGCCAAGTCCTTTGAGTTTCTAGCTTTTGCTGGTAGTACTCTGGCGAATAATTTTGTTTTTAAATTTTTTATGTTTAGGGCTAAGCATAGTGGGGTATCTAATCCCAGTTTGGATCTTAGCTATAGTGTAGTCAGATTTATTAAAGTTACTTTCGTGGTATATTTTACAGTAACTAAGGCTTTTTACAGCCTAGTTAAAGCTTAACTTTATTTATGGTTAAATATTCTAAAACACTCTTTACGCCGTATGTCCATTAGTTCGGCCTAATCGTATGACCGCGGTGGCTGGCACGAGATTGACCAGTCCTTAATAATATAACTTAGTCAGACTTTCGTTTATTGCTTAATTTTTATCACTGCTGTTTCCCGTGGGGGCGTGGCTTAGCAAGGTGTTTTGAGCTACTTTTAGTGTGCTTGATACCTGCTCCTTTTCACCATTGATGGTGTAGAGGGCATTTTCACTGGGGCGAGGATTCTTGCATGTGTAAGTTTATTAATAACTAATGGAAAGGCCAGGACCAAACCTATGTGTTTATGGAGTGGGTGGACTCATCTAAGCATTTTCAGTGCTTCGCTTTATTATTAAGCTACATTAAC